AGACCCGATTACTTCATTTATTTATTCACTTAATCTTTTTCTATCTATTTTATATATATCAATAAAATTTATATCAATAAAATATAAATCGATTTTTGTCGTTATAAAAGACACTCTTTTATAGTAACAATAATAAATTGAGTATGATATAATTAGTATGATATAAATAGAACAAAAGAGGAAATAGCAAAGAAACAAAAAGGTTATACAAGGCTATATACAAATCATCCACATTTTTTTATTTTCATTAATTGAATTTTATTTGTTGATTAGGGCGAAGTTCCGTAAAAACCCCCGCCCTTTTTGAAATATCATGAACAGTTCCTGTAGGTTGAGCACCTTTTTCAAGGAAATATAGAATAGCAGGAACATTTAAATAGATTTGATTCTTTATCGGGTCATAAAAACCCACTTTACGAAGATCTCTTCCCTCTCGTCGGGATCGAACATCAATTGCAACGATTCGATAAATGGCTCATTGGGATAGATGAACAATACTCCCCCCCCCCTAGAAACGTATAAGAAGTTTTATCCTCGTACGGCTCGAGAAAATTCTAAATTATGTCTATGTATAGAATCATAATATCAAATAGATCCATAAAATCATCAAATTCATTATATTATTGATTTTAGTTTAAATACTTTTTCTTAGTCTTCCCCCCCCCCCCCAAAAAAAAAAATTATTTGTATCCTCATAACTCAAGTTGAATAACTCTCAAATAACTCAAAAGAAACCTTTTAGGTATTAAATTTATTGAGTGGTCTCTAACCCTTTTTGTCTGTCTCCTTTAGAATCTATTTTGATTCTTAAATATGATCTGGTTGTTGAGACAATTGAAAACGGTATTTCCTTGTTCCAGGATCTTTATCTTTGCCTTGAATCATTGGGTTTAGACATTACTTCGGTGATCTTTAAATCGTTTCAAAACGGCAGCAACATACCATTTTTTGTGATTTCTTTCTATCAAAGAATCGTATGAATGGTTGATTCCTACGTAATACACTTTACTTTTGATTTGATCAAAAGAGTTTTACCAATTCCAACAAAATTAACTTTTAAATTTTATCGAATTGGATCCTTTAGATTTATATATCTAAAATATACTTACGAAGTTGTTCCAATTTATTGATCGATACTAACCTTAGATTCTTGCCCTTGAGAAATTAATCAATACGTTCTACTCGAGCTCCATCGTGTACTATTTACATGGCAACACTCTCAAAAATGAGGGTTCCAGTGGAACAGAACAAATGATGTCGAGCCAAGAGCACTTTCGTTCCTATATAATATAAAAAAGTGGTGGATGTAAGAATCCACAGCTGATCATGTCCTTCAAGTCGCACGTTGCTTTCTGCCACATCGTTTTAAACGAAGTTTTACCATAACATTCCTTCAGTTTGGAACCAGTATGTAATTGATTCAATTATGGAATCGTGAATAATCATCGGTTCGGTCGGTACATAATAATCTATACTTTTTTCTTCTAAATAATCTATACTTTTTTCTTCTAAATAATCTATACTTTTTTCTTCTATATGAAGAATGGATAATGTATGACGAAGTCTCAACAAGAATTCAATCAATTTAACCCCATTGTTTATAATTTTTTTTTAATTATAACTAACATAACATGAATAAATAAACACGAATAAACAAGTTATTTTGAATATCTATCTTCAAGTAACGTGATAGGATAAATTCAACAATTTCACACTTCTTAGAGTACCAAGAACTCATAAGAAATCATTAAAAAGATTTAATTGATTGAATAGTTTCCTACCCTATATCATTATTTGCATAAGGTTTTACAGTAAGTACCATTCGCTTTTTATCATCATTAAGAGAAAGATAAATCCATATTGGATTAAACCATCAATGATTAATAAAAAAAAAAGACTGATGTAAGGAAAGATTGAAGATTTAGGTTGTTATTTTTTCATATTTCATATTGTAAAATCAGTAATATTTAACAAATCAAAATTTTGTTTCATATGCGTGTTATTTGAACTCGATTAAATTTGTGAAAAAGATATGATTAATAAAAAAAAAAAAAAGAAATAAGAATCACATTCTATAACAATATTATACTCTTAAACGGAAGACTGGTCGAAAAGACAATCTTTATTTTGATATATTTTATTATGATATAGATTATGATATAGATATATATTTTCTTTTTTATTATAGATTAATAAAATTATAGATTAATAAAATGATCGTGGGTCAGGTATGTTCTGGGACGGAAGGATTCGAACCTCCGAATAGCGGGACCAAAACCCGTTGCCTTACCACTTGGCCACGCCCCATTTCTAGTCGACACTAATAAACACTAATATTGGTACTGGTTGTTCGTCAACTCAAGTCTAAATATCTATTATCTATAAAATAGATTACTAGAATTTTTATACATGTAGACGTAGAATTAAACGGAATTTATTGATCATTACATATAATTCAATTAAGATATTGTATGAAAGTATGGTTTATTCTATTCTCTTTTGATTTGAGAATTGAAGGATTTTTGATTGGGTGAGTTCAAATCAAAGAAAGTTTTTTGGTCTATCTTATTTTCTTTTTATTCATTTTTCTTTTCTATGAATAATAACATATTTATAATAATAAAATAAAAAAAAAACTCAATTTATTAATAACTCAATCAAAATAAATAAAATACAATTATCCTCAAGAACAAAATGTTTGTTATGCTTAATATATTTAGTTTGATCTGTATCTGTCTTAATTCTGCTCTTTATTCAAGTAGTTTTTTCGTCGCCAAATTGCCCGAGGCCTACGCTTTTTTAAATCCAATCGTAGATGTTATGCCAGTAATACCCCTGTTTTTTTTTCTCTTAGCCTTTGTTTGGCAAGCTGCTGTAAGTTTTCGATGATATCTTTAATTTAATAATGTCTAGACAAATTCATGATTTATTGAAAAAAAAAAAATTCAAAGAAAAGAATTGATAAGATCAGATAAGTCTTACACCCTCAATTCAAATATTGAAATTCTTGTACAACCGCGAAAAATCTGGATCACCCCACTTTATTTCTTGGTGTCAAAATAAAAAATCAAAATAGTAGGGTATGCGGTATAAAAACGGAGAATCTATTCTCTTTTTTACTAAAAAAAATCTTGGAGATTATGTAATGCTTACTCTCAAACTATTTGTTTACACGGTAGTGATATTCTTTGTTTCTCTCTTTATTTTCGGATTCCTGTCTAATGATCCAGGACGTAATCCTGGACGTGAAGAATAAAAGATAAGGTTTTTGTTTTCCTTGCTTGATTTTTAAATGTTCTTAGTAGGATTTTATCTATTACACATTTTTAACTATAAAAAAAAAAAAGAGCTCGCGAAAAATTCGAAAGAAAATACCAAGTCATCAACAAAAACGGAAAGAGAGGGATTCGAACCCTCGGTACGAAAAACTCGTACAACGGATTAGCAATCCGACGCTTTAGTCCACTCAGCCATCTCTCCTCCCAATTGAAAAAGGATAATACTATGTTACATTATAAAAAATAAGGATTGAAAGAGCCCTTCATAATATATAATATTTTTTTTCATCCGAGAGTGCTTTTTAGTTCCACGGCCCGGCTAAGTACTGACCAGGCCGGGCCCGCCATTTATTGTTCCAACGAATCATAAATAATTTTTTTTATTTGAAAACTAAAATACTTGCTTGTTATTACGATTGGAAAAATAAAAACTCTTTTTATTTCTATGATATAGAATCAAATGATATCGAATCAAAGTGTCGTTTCTTATCTTAATTTTTTATATTTATTCTTTATTCCTTTTATTTTAGTTAAAGTAAATAAATAACAAAAAGGGAGCTGTGGATTCTTGCACAATACATTTTCATGTATGTTATGGCTTAAGTAGTTTTGTCGAGACGTCTAGGTCAAAAACCTCCGGCAAAAAAACACTTGTTATTTAGTTTTAGTTATTGAAATTTAATGAATTCTCTTTTCCGAATCTCATTGGGTTCTCTGATACAACACGTAAACGCTCTAATTTTCATGATTCTTTTATGATCCTATCCTTTTTACTCTTTTAACTTTTTATTACGACCCATTTTCTTGTTCGACAAAAGGTTCATTTATATACAATAATCGGATTGTAGCGGGTATAGTTTAGTGGTAAAAGTGTGATTCGTTCGATAACCCTTTATATAGTTAAGGGGTCTTTCGGTTTGATTAATATTTCATTCCGACCAAAAACTTTATTTCTTAAAAGGATTTAATCCTTTACCTCTCAATGAAAAATTCGAGGAAGAATATACATTCTCGTGATTTGTATCCAAGAATCAATTAAAAATTGAAAAATTGGATTATGAGATTACGAAACATAATTTTTTTTTTTTTAATTAGATCAATACTTCTAATTGAATAAGTATGAGTAAAGGATCCATGGATAAAGATAGAAAGTGGCTTTCTAATCGTAACTAAATCTTTAATTTGGAATTTGTATTATGGAAATTGAAGCAAAATGGCTATTAAACAATGACTTTGGTTTACTAGAGACATCGACAAATTGTTTTAGCTCGGTAGAAACAAAATGCTTTTCCTAAGGATTCTCTCACATAGAAATAGAGAACGAAGTAACTAGAAAGGTTGTTATAATATAATCCCCCTCTTTTCTATAGGGATCGTCTAGAAAGCGGGTTGTTCTGAATACATTCAGACAGAAAAGCTGACATAGATGTTATGGGTGGAATTTTTTTTTTTCGTTCATGTCTTAATATAGGAATTTATACATCTTCCATAAAGGAGCCGAATGAAACCAAAGTTTCACGTTCAGTTTTGAATTAGAGACGTTAAAAATGATGAATCAACGTCGACTATAACCCCTAGCCTTCCAAGCTAACGATGCGGGTTCGATTCCCGCTACCCGCTTTTACTTTATTTTTTTATTAAATTAATAAGAAATTAAGAAATAAGAAAAAAATAGAATTAAATATTTTGAGATTTTTATTATTTTATAAAAAATTTTATGAA